TTGGTCCTATTGAAAATACCGGTGTAAGTGAAGACCCGATTCTAAATGATATAGATAAAAACACTCTTAGTCGGAGCGATAGTGACAATTCTAGTTACAGTAATGTTGATCATTTAGTCGGCGTTATAGACATTCAGAGTTTCCTCTCTGATGATACTTTTTTAGTTAGGGATAATGATAGGGATAGTTATTTCATATCTTTGGATATTGAAAATAAAATTTTTGAGATTGACAATGATCATTCTTTTCTAAGTGAACTAGAAAGTTCTTTTTCTAATTATAAGAATTTTAGTTATCTGAATAATGTATCTAATAGTGACGATCTTCACGATGATCCTTACATATATGATACTAAATATAGTTGGAATAACCACATTAATAGTTGTATTGACAGTTATTTTCGTTCTCAAATTTGTATTGATAGTTACATTTTAAGTGGTATTGTCAATTATAGTGACAGTTACATTTATAGTTACATTTTTGATGAAAGCATAACTAGTAGTGAAAACCAGAGTTCAAGTATAAAACCGAGCCTGGATGATAGTGATTTAACTATAACAGAAACAGAAAGTTCTAATGATCTAGATGTGACTCAAAAATACAAGCATTTGTGGGTTCAATGCGAAAATTGTTATGGATTAAATTATAAGAAATTTTTGAAATCAAAAATGAATATTTGCGAACACTGTGGACATCATTTGAAAATGAATAGTTCAGATAGAATCGAACTTTCGATTGATCCAGGTACTTGGGCTCCGATGGATGAAGACATGGTCTCTCTGGATCCCATTGAATTTAATTTAGAAGAGGAACCCTACAAAGATCGTATTGATTCTTATCAAAGAAAGACAGGATTAACTGAGGCTGTTCAAACGGGCACAGGTCAACTAAACGGTATTCCCGTAGCAATTGGGATTATGGATTTTCAGTTTATGGGTGGTAGTATGGGATCGGTAGTTGGCGAGAAAATCACCCGTTTGATCGAATATGCTACCAATCAATTTTTACCTCTTATTTTAGTATGTGCTTCTGGAGGAGCACGCATGCAAGAAGGAAGTTTGAGCTTGATGCAAATGGCTAAAATATCTTCCGCTTTATATGATTATCAATCAAATAAAAAGTTATTCTATGTATCAATCCTTACATCTCCTACTACTGGTGGGGTGACAGCTAGTTTTGGTATGTTGGGGGATATCATTATTGCTGAACCCAATGCCTACATTGCCTTTGCGGGTAAAAGAGTAATTGAACAAACATTGAATAAAACAGTACCTGAGGGCTCCCAAGCGGCTGAATATTTATTCCATAAGGGCCTATTCGATCCAATCGTACCGCGTAATCTTTTAAAAGGCGTTCTGAGTGAGTTATTTCAGCTTCATGCATTCTTTCCTCTGAATCAAAATTCAACCAAGTAGAGCCTTAATAAAAATTAAAAATATATATATATAATAAAAAAAAATCATTTCTCTTTTTTTTTGTGTGTAGAACAAGTAGTTATTTAGTTTATAGAAATCAAAGTAAAAATCCATTCTTCGGATTTGATTTTTACTTTGATAACATTTGGTAACATAAGATTTAATTGTAAAAAAAAAAGAGTGAATTCTTTCTTCCGCGAAATTCAAATTAGGCAAGGGGAATAAAACGAGAATTTCACGTTCCCTTCTTATGTGTATATAATTCACATATAGAAAATATAAAAGTATAGAAAGATGCAAGATTCTATATTTTTTGAGAATGTTCAGTTTTACTAAGAATCCCTAGTCCCGGATCGGATTCTAACAAATTTTTCGGGAATTTGTAAGAAACTCTTTCTTTATTTTATTCACGTTTATTAAATTCAAATTATTAGACAAAAACAAGATAATAAAAAATAATAAAAAAAGGAGATTATCATACACATACATATCTATATATTTCATGTAGAAAGATGAAAAATTCTATTTCGTTAGTTCTACATTCCTTGCACTTCTTTTCTTATCTTATTCTATTTATAAATTTTAGAAATTGTTATATTTATTATTTTATTTATATATTAATATTATGTACTTACATATACTCAATTATGTACTCACTTAGCTATACTTAGTATAATTATATATGAATTATAATGATTATACGATACCTTTATAACAATATAAATAACAATATAACAATAACAGGTACAAATATTAAATCCAGGTATCTATTTTATGACAACTTTCAATAACTTACCCTCTATTTTGGTGCCTTTAGTGGGCCTAGTATTTCCGGCAATTGCGATGGCTTCTTTATTTCTTCATGTTCAAAAAAACAAGATTTTTTAGATATAGATATGATAGGGCCAAATCTTATCTATTTTTTTTTTCAAGACTTAGACCATAATACAGATATTGATTTCTTAGAATAAAATATGTGATGCAGTTTTCCCTGAACATAAGCTATTATGCATGCGTAAACATGATATATACATAAATGAATTATAGCTATTTGAAAAAAAATCGGGATTGGGGCGAATGTCTGAAATGTAAAGTAAATGTATCCATATGTAGATATCTATAGGGAATCATACGAAGTGGATCTTATTATTTTAGATCTAAGCAATTCGATGAATTACTCCTAAAAGTTCACATCGGAATAGTGCTAGTTGATGAGAGTTACTTCGGAAACACACAAAAAAAGTAAAATTCATTTGGGTTATTCTCTCAATTTCAATAAAATGCAACTAGATCTAGTATGAATTGGCGATCAGAACATATATGGATAGAACTTATAGCGGGGTCTCGAAAAACAAGTAATTTCTGCTGGGCCTTTATCCTTTTTTTAGGTTCATTAGGGTTTTTATTCGTTGGAATTTCCAGTTATCTTGGTAGGAATTTTATATCTTTATTTCCGTCTCCACAAATCATTTTTTTTCCGCAGGGGATCGTGATGTCTTTCTACGGGATTGCGGGTCTCTTTATTAGCTCCTATTTGTGGTGCACAATTTCATGGAATGTAGGTAGTGGTTATGATCGATTCGATAGAAAAGAAGGAATAGTGTGTATTTTTCGTTGGGGATTTCCTGGAAAAAATCGTCGCATCTTACTCCAATTCCTTATGAAAGACATCCAGTCCATCAGAATAGAAGTTAAAGAGGGTATTTATGCTCGTCGTGTCCTTTATATGGAAATCAGAGGCCATGGGGCTATTCCCCTGACTCGTACTGATGAGAATTTGACTCCACGAGAAATTGAGCAAAAAGCTGCTGAATTGGCTTATTTCTTGCGTGTACCAATTGAAGTATTTTGAAAAATGAACTGAAAAGAGTGAATGCTTTTTTTTTTTTTTCAAAAGATTTGATATTCTGATAGAAAGAGAATTCTTTTCTTTCAAAATCCGAATAATATTCATGGGCGCCTTTGTGCATTTATTTATCGAAAGGAGGCACTTTTTTCGAATTTGAGCAAATGATATATTTGGAAACAATATCTTTATTCGCATTTGAAGTGCGAATTTGGAGTGGACTCTTTCTTATTCCATTTCTGTATTATTTCTAAATTCAAGTAATAACCACTGAATCATACAGAAAAAAACAGGGAATAGATTCATGGGCTCGATGACTTGTAATAGAACTTATCCTTGATATGAATATTAGTTAGTATCGTATGGAGTCGACGAATGAGGTGAGTTCATTAAAAATTCAAAGACGAAAAAATGGCAAAAAAGAAAGCATTCATTCCCCTTCTATATCTTGCATCTATAGTATTTTTGCCCTGGTGGATCTCTCTCTCATTTACTAAAAGTCTGGAATCTTGGGTTACTAATTGGTGGGATACTATGGAATCCGAAATCTTCTTGAATATCATTCAAGAAAAGAGTATTCTAAAAAAATTCATAGAATTAGAGGAACTCTTCCTCTTGGACGAAATGATAAAGGAATACCCGGAAACACATCTAGAAAAGCTTCGTATCGGAATCGACAAAGAAACGATCCAATTGATCAAGATACACAATGGGGATTGTATCCATACGATTTTGAATTTCTCGACAAATATAATCTGTTTCGTTATTCTAAGTGGTTATTCTATTTTAGGTAATGAAAAACTTGTTATTCTTAACTCTTGGGTTCAAGAATTCCTATATAACTTAAGCGACACAATAAAAGCTTTTTCAATTCTTTTATTAACTGATTTATGTATAGGATTCCATTCGCCCCACGGTTGGGAACTAATGATTGGCTCTTTATACAAAGATTTTGGATTTGCTCATAACGATCAAATTATATCCGGTCTTGTTTCCACTTTTCCGGTCATTCTAGATACAATTTTAAAATATTTGATCTTCCGTTATTTAAATCGTGTATCTCCCTCACTTGTAGTGATTTATCATTCAATGAATGACTGAAAAATGATTCACTGATCAAATTATAATGGTTGTTACTTTGTACATAAGCAAAACATTCAAAATTGTACTTATTCTTTCTACTCCTACAAGGAATTCTTCCTATATTCCATTAATATTTTTTTAGTAAATAGCAGAATCATAGATAGGGAACTATACTAGACTAGGGACCTACCTAATTTTATTGTATAAATTTTCGATACCAATGATTGGACCATGCAAACTATAAATACTCTTTTTTCTTGGATAAAGGAAGAGATTACTCGATCCATTTCCATATCGCTCATGATATATATAATCACTAGGACACCCAGTTCAAACGCATATCCCATTTTTGCACAGCAGGGTTATGAAAATCCACGAGAAGCGACTGGCCGTATTGTATGTGCCAATTGCCATTTAGCTAATAAACCCGTAGATATCGAGGTTCCACAAGCGGTACTTCCTGATACTGTATTTGAAGCAGTTGTTCGAATTCCTTATGATATGCAACTGAAACAAGTTCTTGCTAATGGTAAAAAGGGAGCTTTGAATGTAGGGGCTGTTCTTATTTTACCTGAGGGGTTTGAATTAGCCCCTCCCGATCGTATTTCGCCCGAGATTAAAGAAAAGATAGGCAATCTGTCTTTTCAAAACTATCG